TTTCCTTGATATCGAACATAATGCATGAAAGTATCCTTGAGAAAGCATAGGATCTTCTGAAAAGAATTACAACACACTACTATAAGATGCTCTATTTTTACATAGAAATGTGTTCGCTCAAGAAAGACTCCAGAGGATGTTGATCGTAAATAAGAAGATTGTTTACGAATAAATAGGAATAAATATTCGCATTCATATACATAAGAATTATATAGGAACCAAAGGAATTTTTTCTTTATTTTTGAAAAGGCGTAAATGAATTTCTTTGAAGTAACGAGACTATTCAAATTATGATATTCGTGGAAAAGAAATCGCAATAAATGCAAAGAAGGAACATCCTTGATCCAGCATTGAAGTACTTGAACCAAGATTTCCAGATGTATGGGATGAGGTATTAGTAGATCTGACACATAATTCAAATGTAAAAATTTGTCCTCTAAAAAGGGAAATATTGAATGAATAGATCGTAAATTCTGATATTTTAGTATTTTTTTTGCTTCAGAAGATTCAGAAAAAGATACTAATTGCGACGAGAATGGAATTTCCAGAATGACTCCAAAACCTTCTGATACCATTTGAGAAGAAAAATGAGAAGAAAAAAAATTCTTGTACTCCCAAAATTCTTTTTTGTTAGAATCATTAAACGAAGAAATAAAAAAATTCTGTTGATACATTTGAGTAATTAAACGTTTCACAAGTACTAAACTAGATTTATTGTCATAACCAATAATTTCCACGGGTTCGTAAAAAATCAAACTATTGAAGTTATGATCATGAGCAAGTGAGTAAATATACTCCTGAAAGAGTAGCGGATATAGGAAGTTTTGTTGCCGAAATCCAGAAATTTTTCCATTTACGTACATTTATACTGATGAAAACAAAAACAAAAAAGGGAGTCGCTTCTTGTGTTATTGTTATTAAATGATAACATAGTGCAATATGGTCAGAACGGCGTATGTGTATTGTATATTATACGTAGTATATTCTTTATACTTTTATACTATACTAGAACTATAAATAACACTGTAGTATATTAGTGTATTATTAGTATATACAGTAATATACAGTATTACACTACAGTAATACAATTACATTACATTTTTTTTTAGATATCCTTTATTATAAATTATAAAATTCTATACTTTATTATTATTATATATTATAATTTATTTATTTTAAGATATCTTTTATATTATACTTTTATATTATATTTTTTATATTATATTTTATATTATATATTATTATATATACATACTGTTATATTTATATTGATTGTGATGTAAATAACGTAATGTTAAAAAGATTATATAGATTATATAAAAGTTAAGAACAAATAAAGAATATATACCCCGGAGACAGAGAGCCCAATCAACAGATCTTTTTTCTTTCCCTTTCTATACAATCGGATTTATTGTTAATATAACTAGAATAACAATAAAAGAAATAAAGAAAATCTAAAATAACAAGAAGAAAAATAAGGAAAAGGTATAAAATCTTTTATTTTCGCAACCCGATCGCTCTTTTGACCTTGGAATAAATTTTTTTTATCAGTATACTATTTCTTAGTACACATCTGTCTTAAATTTAAAATAAAGAATAATTAGGATTCAAGAAAAAAAAAGAATCAATGGTCCACTCACAATTAACAAGAGAACCTTTTCCCGCATCAGGCACTAATCTATTTTTAACGTCTAATTAGATCGGGTCTTCATTCAAATTAATTCAAATTAAGAAGATAAGCTCGTTACTTTTTCGTCTTACTCGAATTGGAGCCATAAGGCTCTATCCATTTATTCACTAGACCCAACTAGAATTCTTATGTTATATTATGAGTATTAAATTTTTTTATGATTATTTTATTTATTAAAATTATATTTCATATTTAACGACATGCTCTTTTTTCCATTCATTACCTTTCAGGATCAGTCGCGTTCTTATAAACTCTACCAATAGTCTTGACGAATTCCTTCCTTCATCCAAATGTGTAAAAGATCATAGTCGCACTTAAAAGCCGAGTACTCTACCGTTGAGTTAGCAACCCGGATCTATATGATGTGTAGATATGATCAAAATAAAAATAAAATAAAAATCAATGGAATTGAACTGCACAACTACATCAAAACATGGAACTAGGAAGAAAACCAATCTAAACAACAAAATATCAATAGGATCCGGTTCAAAAAACAAGAGATTAAAAATAGAATTGGCAAATTGACAAACCACTTATCTACGAGATAATTATATCTGTTCGATACGCCATTGTCAATATGAATGGACTTTTTATAAAAAAAAAAAATATTAATATTTAATAAATTAAATAAATAAAATAAAATCTAAATATTAGTAATATAATTAATATTAATATTATAAAATATTAATATTAGTAATATAATTAATATTAATATAAAATATAATTAATATAATATTAATATTAGTAATATAATTAATATAATAATATAATTAATATAATATATAATAATAAATATAATATAATTAGAATTAAATAAAATATTGTATTGGATATTATTAGATATTGGATTAGCACAACACAAATGATAAATAAGAGATTTGAGCGTAAAAAATAAGGTAGATATAAAATATAGAAAAAAAAAAATATCAGGTTTCCTTAATCAAAAAATAAATAAAAATAAATAAAGGTACAATACAAATACAAGAAGAAAGATTACCCCCCCCCTGTTGGGGGGGGGTTCCACAACAAGAAAAAAAGAAATAAAATAAACTAAATTAAGTAAGAATAAGATTAAGATAGAACAAGAAAAGACCAAACTTTGAATAAAGAATTACACAAGGATAGGTACTAAGGATAGGTACTAGCTTTTTCTATTCATGACTTTTATTCTGATCAAAATAAACTCGAAATTTTTTATTTAAAGAGTTCTGCCTTCCTTAAAATATTATGAACAGTTCCTGTGGGTTGAGCACCCTTTTCAAGGAAATATAGAATAGCAGGAACATTTAAATAAGTTTGATTATTTATCGGATCATAAAAACCCACTTTTCGAAGATCTCTTCCTTCTCTTCGGGATCGAACATCAATTGCAACGATTCGATAGATGGCTCATTGGGATAGATGTAGATAAAGGATGCCCCCCCTAGAAACGTATAGGAGGTTTTCGCCTCATACGGCTCAAGAAAAGATGATTCTATAATTCTATTCTATATACTATAATATACTATATATTCTATAATTATACTATTTATACTATATTATATCTTTACAGTATATCTTTACAGAAAAAAAATCTCAGTCGTACTCCTAACTCAAGTTGGATAGTTTTAAAAGAGTTCGAAAGGAAATCTTTCTAATTTATTGAGCTGTCTCTAACTTATTTTTTTGTCTCCTTTAGGATCTATTTTTTTTTTGCTCATTCTGATCCAATTGTTGAGACAAGTGAAAATAGTATTTACTTGTTCCGGAATTCGTTGTCTTTGCTTTACGATTTGTGAAATCTTTGGGTTTAGACATTACTTTGGTGATCCTTACTCCTTTTCAAAAAGGCAGCAACATACCTTTTTTTTATATGGAAAAAAGAACAATCATACGAAAGATTGATTTCTTTGTGATACACTTTTGATCAAAACAGTTTTAAAATTTCGACAAATTTGACTTTTTTTTTTTATTTCAAACTTGTTAAAATTTTAACCTCTCCATTTATATATTCTATTGATGATCTATTTACTAATGATCTATTTACAAAGTTGGTCTAACTTATTGATTATCACTAACCCTAGATTATTCTCCCGATAAATAAATCAATCGTTTTTACTCGAGCTCCACCATATGCTATACCATTAGTCTTTTTATTTACCAACCTAAGGCAAATGAAATTAGGTTCCTAGCAGGACAAACTATGTCGAGACAAGAGCATCTTCATTCCTATAGAAAATGATGGATGGCAAAATCCACAGCCAATCATGTCCTTCAAGTCGCACGTTGCTTTCTACCACATCGTTTCAAACGAAGTTTTACCATAACATCCCTCTCCCTTGATTTTTATTTTGAAGCGTATGCAATTGATTCAATATGAAATCATGAATAGTCATTGGCTGAACCGATATATAATATATCACACTTACCTATCCATAGATAGATAAGTTTTTGTCCGAAAAGGATTTCACTTAAATTAACCCCATATTTTATCATATGAAGAAAATCACATGAAAAAAAAATCTTTTATTTTTACTTTTATTCAAATGAAAAAGAAATCCCCATGAATGGCTAAAGATTTTCAGCTACTTAGAATCATTATTAAATTTCAGAATAAAGGATTGGATCACATTGTATCCAACGTTAAACAGAAAAATTTTTAATTCCTTAATTTGAATTTAAATTCTATTTAAATAGAGAAGAATCCCTCGTTTATGATGAATAACGACCTGGGACGGAAGGATTCGAACCTCCGAGTAACGGGACCAAAACCCGTTGCCTTACCGCTTGGCCACGCCCCATTTTTCTTTTTTTCTAAGAAAACCTAAGCTCAATATTGACTATTCGTCAATAACCAACCAAAATAAATATAGGACATGTTGTCCCTAGGATTCAACACATGTAGATATAGAATAAAAAAGATTCATTGATCATTACATAAAATTCAATTAAGATATTGTATGAAAGTAGAATTCCTTATATTCTAAGTATTTTAATTTAACTTGATTGTAAAATGTAAGGAAGTATTTTTGATTGAGGAGAGGTAAAAGAAAAAGAAGAATTTTTTTTATCTTTTATCCACCTTTTTTATTTTTATCTCATAAAAACAACTCAATCAAATCTGATAATTTATTATCATTTCAATTTCATTTTAAAGAACAAGAAAAAAATGTTTGTTATGTTTAATACTTTTAGTTTAATCTGTATCTGTCTTAATTCTAACCTTTATTCGAGTAGTTTTTTATTCGCCAAATTACCCGAGGCTTATGCCTTTTTCAATCCAATCGTAGACGTTATGCCAGTTATCCCTGTACTCTTTTTTCTCTTAGCCTTTGTTTGGCAAGCTGCCGTAAGTTTTCGATAAAAAATGAATCTCTATTCAATTTATATTCGTGATTTCTTCGATAAAAAAAGATGATATTTTGATTAAAAAAATAAATAAGATCGGATAAGTCTGACATTAGGAACCCTCGATTAAAAAAGCTAAATTCTGGTATTTTATATTGTATATTGATATATTGAATTTAATTTTAAATTTTAATAAGGGAGCGCTGATTTTTGATCAGCTTATTTCTTCCTTTGTTCTAACCTTCTCTTTCTAAGATCCCATACAATATCTAATTATAGATATGACAATATAATGTAAATATATTAATGTATAGCGTGTGTCGTAAAATAGGTGATCTATTTCCTTTAAAAAATAAAATTATATTATTTATCTTGGAGATTATGTAATGTTTACTCTTAAATTCTTCGTTTACACAGTAGTAATTATAATTATAGATATGGCAATAAATTCATTATTATAGATATGGCAATATAATGTAAATATATTAATGTATAGCGTGTGTCGTAAAATAGGTGATCTATTTCCTTTAAAAAATAAAATTATATTATTTATCTTGGAGATTATGTAATGTTTACTCTTAAATTCTTCGTTTACACAGTAGTAATATTCTTTGTTTCTCTCTTCATCTTCGGATTCTTATCTAATGATCCGGGGCGTAATCCTGGGCGCGAGGAATAAAAAAAGAGATGAGATTCGTTTTTCGTTTTTCATAGGTAAATCTATCAATAAATGGAATAGATACTAGATAAAGAAAGATAAAAATTTCATAAAAATAAAAGAAAATTAATAATAAGAAATTCTTCAAAATTATAAAAATTCAAGTGATCGGGTGGGTCGGAGAGAGGGGGATTCGAACCCCCGGTGCGAAAAATTCGTACAACGGATTAGCAATCCGACGCTTTAGTCCACTCAGCCACCTCTCCCCATTGAAAAATTAAAGTTTATCGTGTGATGTGACACGTGAAGCCAAGATTGAGAAAAATTTGTATTTTCCTTCTTTTTTATTAATTATAAGATTAAGTAATCTAAAAAAAAAAAAGTAATGTAATCATTAATGTAATCATTGTATATAAGAATATAATAAGAATATATACTTCACTTCTTTCATTTTAAATGAAATTCGAACAATAACAATAGATAAAAATCTAATAACTAAAATATAGAAAAAGTGTAATAAAAACACATAAAAAAATGGATAAAGTGTCAGATATCCACGAATTTGATCAGTAATTAAATTAATTAAATTTTTATAATGAGTCGAAACAGATTTCTACATATAGAAAGAATACTTTATTTCTTATTTCTTTGATTTTGTACAAAGGGTTCGTTTACCCGGCCTGGTTAAGTACTGGCCGGGCCAGTACTTCTTTTGTTCCAACGAACAAAACAATTTTTGTTTTTATATTAAATCAAAATTCTTATCGAAACAAGAAGAGATATTTTAATTCCCATTATTAGTTATTAGAAATAGTGTTAGATTCTAATATATGGATTTATATAGATTATCTTAGAAATTCTCTAAATTATCTATAATCCAGTAAATTATCTTAAATTCTATATAATCCAGATTAATATATATTAATATTATTAATATTAATTTATATTTCTTAATATTATTAATATTTATTATCTTAATCTTATTTCTATATACTATATATATTTATACTATCTATATTTCTATCTATTTCTACATACTATATATATATTTATTCTATATTTATATTCTATATTATATTTATATTCTATATATATTATATATATTATATATATATTTTTATTTTATATTTTATTTTTATATTATTTAATATTATTTATATTATATATAATATATACATTAACATTATTATTATTTATATATATATATTTTATATATTAATTATATATATTTATTAATTATATATATTTATTATAATATATTTATTATATTTTTATTATAAATATAAAAATTATAAATATAAAATCTAATTTTCTTTTATTTTCTTTCAAGCCCGCGTCAGAACAAAATACATGTCAATGCTGGAATTTTAATGATTCTGATGCTATCTTTATCTTGACTGTGTCTCATTACTTTTTTGTCCAAATAGTGTTGGACAAATGGTCCATTCATATCCAATAATGAATATGTAGCGGGTATAGTTTAGTGGTAAAAGTGTGATTCGTTCTATTAACAACTTCAATAGTTAAGCGGTCTTTCCATTTTTTATTTTTCATATTCAGATCAAAAACTTTATTTCTTAAAAAGATTTAATCCTTTATCCCTCAATATTTTATTTGAGGAAATAAAATACATTCTCACGATTTCTATCCAAAAGTCAATCAGAATTGGAATAAAAAAAATTGGATTATGAAGTCGAGAAGCATAATTTTTTTGATTGGATCAATTCTTTCAATTGAATGAGTATGAATAAAGGGTCTATGGATGATAGTAGAAAACTTTCAATCGTAACTAAATCTTCAATTTTTGTGCTGAACTGGAAAAGGG